ATTTATCTATTGTACCTTCAAATATGAACACTCTCGCGGGGATAAAAGCCCCTTATCGGATTTGAACCGATGACTTACGCCTTACCATGGCGTTACTCTACCACTGAGTTAAAAGGGCCCTTATTTTATTCCGGAAAAACCCCTAGGAGTTTAGTGAATGTATTTAATTAGAACATATTTATAGATATCTATTTTATTCGCATAATGCGTTATTTCCAAATGATACATTTTATTTACCTAGTGAGTACGGGGTAACCTAGCAAATATTGGTAAAATCTAAAAGGGTTTTTGACATTGTATTTTCTAAATATCAATCTAATTCAATTCAATGAATGGGCTTAAGACCGACTCTAATTGAACTAACACCCATGATGAAAAAATAATACATGGACCCACTAATTCAACATGGATTCAAGATCTTTTCGCAAGTCGTTTATGAAGAGATTCTCTGAACCAAATTCTAAAAAAAAAGCGAAACTATAGATTTTAGATATAGTAAATAAAATCGAAATTATAGTAGATAATAGATAATATCTAGATAATATAGTAAAATAGAGTAAATAAGGTTGAAAAAAGAAGAGAAGAATAGAATGCTTATATATAAATTAGAATATCGAAATATCGACGAAATACCGAATGGAATGCCAATTCTAATAAAGGATTCATGAATAGAAAAAAAATTCTAAAAAATTCTATGGAATCCCGAAAGGCGAAAAACTTCTTCGAATATAGGCAGACTATATCATTCTATATTGACAATTTCAAAAAACTGCTCATACTATGAGCATAGTGTGCTGGTGGTCGGGCAAAGAGGCCCCCATCGTCTAGTGGTTCAGGACATCTCTCTTTCAAGGAGGCAGCGGGGATTCGACTTCCCCTGGGGGTAGGGTATTACGAAAGGAAATTGATTGATCAAGAATTATCAGTAAGCCCAGAATTGATTCTTTCCTGGGTCGATGCCCGAGCGGTTAATGGGGACGGACTGTAAATTCGTTGGCAATATGTCTACGCTGGTTCAAATCCAGCTCGGCCCAAAAATTAGCTAATTCACACACATGAAATGATATAACTCCTTTGTTCTCCAGAAATGTCTGATACGAAAAAAGGAAAAGTCCCATTTTTTCCCACCCCGCTATTTGCGACTCTTTTCCTTTTTTTTTTTTTTAGTCTGATCTTGGTGATGATCTATATTCATACCATAATCTGTAAGTATAAAGTCTAAGAAAAAGAGTTTTTTCTTTACACTTTACATTCATTTATTCTTTCTTTTTTTCATTGAAAGGTTGATTATCTATCCATTTTTAAATAAGAAGGAAAGGATTACTCATAATCCTTACTACTCTTAGCATTGCTATGTTTATATCAATAGATTATCACTCACGTCTCCGCTAGAAAGAAGACGACAATTCTAATCTAACTAAGCTAAATAGAAAGTTTTTGAATGAAATCATAAGAATATCTATACCGTCTACTTGATTTCCCCGGGATTGTAGTTCAATTGGTCAGAGCACCGCCCTGTCAAGGCGGAAGCTGCGGGTTCGAGCCCCGTCAGTCCCGACAGATTAAAACCCGCTACAAAAAAACACAAATATCTGTACACTTCTTTGTTTTTTGTAAAAAAGTGAACAAATAGAAGAATTTTATTCTCAAGCGACCCTTCATTCATTTTTCACTTTTAGATTTATTATTTCATAATTGTTTCTTTATTTGTTATTTGTTTGCTGAGAAAAAACAAATAACAAATAAAGAAATTCCATTTTGTTTCCTAGGACGTAGATAAAGGTATGTGGATTAGTACATACAATTAAAGGGAGCGTCTTATTGAGGATTTCAAAAAAAAAAAGAATAATATGATACCGGAAGTCTGGGATTTTGATTCCTCCGACTTCTTGTAATGGAAATTACATTAAAGTGCCCTATGTTCGTCGGGAACACATGCAAAAATAAAATTTGAATTTGAAATGATCTATCTCAATCACACCTTTTTTGTTTGATTAGCTTCTTAAAAGGAGTTAAGTTATAACCCCCCTTTTCTATTTTGCTTATAGGTTTAGGTTTGTTTGTAACCAATGGAAGTGTAAAGGTGGTTAGATGATACTTCATCAGATGCGAAAGCAGTAGTTTAAATAAAAGATAAAAGAAAGAATGGAAAAAAGGTAGAAAAAAAAGTAAAGAAATTTTTCATTCAGTATGGATAAAAGATTCTCCTGTGTTATACTATATAACTATGTTATACTATTTAATTGTCGACGATGAATCTATTCGATCTTATCGCTCAGATTCAGATATTCTTATTGATTGTATTGATATTGAATTTACAGGGGAAAGGTTTATCATCTCTATGGGATTAAATCCCGAGTTATTGTGAAGTAAATAAAAAGAAAATAAATGGTGAGATTATGGAAGTAAATATTCTCGCATTTATTGCTACTGCATTGTTCATTCTGGTTCCTACAGCTTTTTTACTTATAATATACGTAAAAACCATCAGCCAAAGTCAAGGCGATAAAGTGGAATGAAACTTGACTTCTTAATTCTTGTCACTGATTGAAGAATTAAGGGGCGTACTAGAATCAACAGTCTTCTAGGAGATCTGATCGGAGGAGTATAGTATGAGTATGGTAGAAAGAAAAATGAATCTTTCTACCATACTCTCATTTCTCATTATTGGTATTCTATTGGAGTGTATGTGGTGCTTAAAGGTGTACTGTATAATGGTGTAAGCTTAATATGGATCAAGCTACAATCTAATATCTATTTTCATACATGTCTATATGAATTATATGGATGTAATGTACAGAGCCTTCCTATTTCGTTTCTCGGCTTCATCCATAATAGAAAGAATCGAAAGACAACTCTTACAGTTAAAATTCCTAGAGTTCTTATTATTTTCAATAAGAATCCCGGCATACATTGAAATAATCAAAGAAATGCTAAAAAAAGCACTAAGTCCGCAATGGACTATGGGACTCTTCCAAAGAAATCTCTTAGTTCTTAGTTTAGTATAATGGATACTATTTCGTTGAAGAATTCTTCTGTTTCTTTTTTTTCCAGAGAAAAAAATAGAAGTCTTCACTTAATTTACTATTTCATAACCGAACTATTTTCTTTTGAAAAGGTTTACGCTCATCCTCTAAGAGCCCCCTTTATAATTAAAAAAAAGAAAAAAAAAATTAAAAGAAGAATGGGGTTGACAATGGATTTCCAAACATTTGTACTTATTCCTTCTCCTATTTCTATATTATTTTCGAAATAGGAACGTGGGAATCATTTCGATATTTGTTTGATTCTACTGGCATTATTCATATTATTTTATTATGGATCTTTTATTATTCATTATATTATTTCATCCATAGAAGAGCCGTCATATATACATATAAATTAAATAGAAATATTTCATATTTTGAATATTTCTATATTCTTCCTAGACTACATTACTCTACTAGAATCCAATATAATTCTAATGTGGAAATGAAGATAATTTGAGTTAAGTTTCAAAAGATTGAAATCAAATTCAAAAAATGAATAGACGAGTCAAATGAAAAGATCTTTGCCAAACAATTTCTAAAACAATTAATGCGGTTTGATTCCGCAGTTCAATTTTCAATAATTGAATTAGTAGTACCTCTGCTCTATAGTCCACTTCTTCCCCATACTACAAGTGAAAGTGAAAATGTAAAGACTACCATTAAAGCAGCCCAAGCGAGACTTACAATATCCATGTGAATTCTATCCCCTATCTCTATGAAGGAATTATTCCATTATTATTCAATAATAATAGTCGAATTATTGGCACAGAGTCAAAAAAAAAAAAAATTGCTCCATATTGGTGAAACAATTCTATTTTCATAAGTTCGTATATGATTTTGTTTTATTTTCATTTTTAATAGACATAGACCCATTTTTCAATTGAAAGAATACCTTTTTTTGTATAAAAAAGTTGAAAATAAAAGTAACAAAAGCCAATTAATAATTAATCCACAATTAATCCATTCAATCAATCTAATTAGATTGATTGAATGGATTAGTAGTACTCAGAGATTTTTATGATTTTGCAGACAAAATAACTTGCGTCATTTTCGAAAATACTAATTAACTTACTCCCGGCCTAACCAAAGACTCAATCAGTAGTGGAGAGGCCGATTTACAGATTCCCTTTCAATACTAAAAGTTTTCCGTGAATTCGTCGAAAGGATTTAGAGCACTTTAGAGAATGGACCCTTCTGATGTTTCCGTTGAGGAAAAGGCAAGTTCCATCAGCAAAACAATAGGGTATTTCGGGTCTTTTTTTTTGTTGATCAGGCGACACCCAGATTTGAACTGGGGAAAAAGGATTTGCAGTCCCCCGCCTTACCGCTCGGCCATGCCGCCAAGACGCTACAAAATCGCTGCAAATATTCTCCAGGAGGGGAAATTCTTATGGCCCTTTCTCCTGTACTCCCGCTTTTCCTCATCTTAATCCTTTTCCTAAAAAAAGTGTAATACTTCCTTGTTTTTGGATTGGATCTATCTTTTCGATTGACTGTATAGTATTTCAAAACACACAATATCTAACCCCCCCTTTTTTTATTGAGTCGAGAAACCTAATATGGATTTTCAGTCACAAAAGCCAAAATTCAGGTAAAATTTTGACCATTAACCGTGTGACTCGGAATTCATGAACCATTCTTGGATTTGAATCTAAGGAGGTTTTGTCCCAATAAGAAAAAATAAAAATGAATTGATACAGAACTAATCAAGATTCAAAAAAACTACTTCTCAATTATAAGATCAATTATGCATATATGTAAACCCCACAGAACCTAAATTTTATTAGATATATATATCTAATAAAATTTAGGTTCTGTATATGGTTTTTATCTATAGAAAAAAAAGAACTTTGATACAGCACGACATATGTTATCCAAAATAGAATTTCTATAAAAGAATAGAAAAAAGAATAGAAGTAGTTTTTTGAATCTCGATAAGGAACAGATATGTATAGAAAGCTGGCGTTATATCTACAAATCTTTAATAAATTTTCATAAATACAAGTCTTCTTGCACAATTACACAATTAAATCTTATTGTATGAATTAAACTCAAAACAAAAATAGATAAAATTTCTATGCATATGCGAATCCTCCTTTTTTTAACTGAAGTATGAAATCTAAAAAAAGGTAAAATGTTAATCATCTCGATCTTTTTTCTTATTATTCTTTCTTTCTCTCATCAAACGGACAAAATATAAAACATAGATCCGTTTATTTTTCTGGTACTTAATCGGATTGTAATATGTAATATCATAATAATGGTAAATGGTCAAAATGGAATCCCCTTTTTTTGATTCTATACAAAGCTCTAAAAATCCATATCATATGATAAGTCTCAGTTAAGTCAAATAAGTAAAATTTATTAATTTATTTCCAGTTGTATCTGTTAAAAATTCCAATTTTGGAATAGAATTCTCTTTATTCCCCGTTCATACTCCGTATCAATATTCTATATCCTTTAATCCTTTATTTTATAAAGTTATTATAAAGTTATAAAGTTTATTTTATAGTTATATAGTTAGATAAAATTTCATGTGATTCAGTAAACAGAATATAAATTCCATCGTTGCTAGATCAATCCATATGATTCGATAAAGAATGGTTCAATAATGGGATTTTTTCTATAAATGAGAAATTAAAAATGCTCAGGGATGAAAATGAGGGAACGTCTACAATACCTGGGTTTAATCAGATACAATTTGAAGGTTTTTGTAGGTTTATTGATCATGGCTTAACAGAAGAACTTTCTAAGTTTCCAAAAATGGAAGATACGGAGCAAGAAATTGAATTTCAATTATTTGTGGAAACATATCAATTAGTGGAACCGTCGATAAAAGAAAGAGATGCTGTATATGAAGCAATCACATATTCTTCTGAAGTATATGTATCCGCGAGATTAATTTGGAAAACCAGTAGGGATATGCAAGAACAAACAATTTTTATCGGAAACATTCCTATAATGACTTCCCTGGGAACTTCTATAATAAATGGAATATACAGAATTGTGATTAATCAAATCTTACAAAGCCCCGGTATCTATTACCGGTCGGAATCGGACCATAACGGAATTTCGGTCTATACCGGCACCATAGTATCAGATTGGGGGGGGAGGGTAGAATTGGAAATTGATAGAAAAGGGAGTATATGGGCTCGTGTAAGTAGGAAACAGAAAATATCTATTCTAGTTCTATCATCTGCTATGGGTTTGAATTTAAGAGAAATTTTAGAAAATGTTTGCTACCCTGAGATTTTCTTGTCTTTCCTAACTGAGAAAGAGAAAAAAAAAATTGGGTCAAAAGAAACTGCCATTTTAGAGTTTTATCAACAATTTACGTGTGTAGGCGGAGATCCTGTATTTTCTGAATCCCTATGTAAGGAATTACAAAAAAAATTCTTTCAACAAAGATGTGAATTAGGAAGGATTGGTCGACGAAATATGAACCATAGACTGAATCTTGATATACCTCAGACCAATATATTTTTGTTACCGAGAGATATAGTGGCGGCTGCGGATTATTTAATTGGAATGAAATTTGGAATGGGTGCACTTGATGATATGAATCATTTAAAAAATAAACGTATTCGTTCGGTTGCGGATCTCTTACAAGATCAATTTGGATTGGCTTTGGTTCGTTTAGAAAATATGGTGAGAGGCACTATATGTGGAGCAATTAGACATAAATTGATACCGACTCCTCAGAATTTGATAACTTCAACTCCATTAACAACCACTTATGAATCTTTTTTCGGGTTACACCCATTATCTCAAGTTTTTGATCGAACTAATCCATTGACACAAATAGTTCATGGTCGAAAATTGAGTTATCTGGGACCGGGAGGATTGACAGCGCGAACTGCGAATTTTCGAATACGAGATATCCATCCTAGTCATTATGGACGCATTTGTCCAATTGACACGTCTGAAGGAATCAATGTTGGGCTTATTGGATCCTTAGCAATTCATGCGAAAATGGGTAATTGGGGATCTCTAGAAAGCCCATTTTATGAGATCTTTGACGAATCAAAATCAAAAAAAAACCGGATGCTTTCTTTATCACCAAATAGGGATGAATACTATATGATAGCAGCAGGAAACTCTTTGGCACTCAGTCGAGGTATTCAGGAGGACCAGGTTGTTCCAGCTCGATACCGTCAAGAATTCCTGACTATTGCTTGGGAACAGGTTCATCTTCGAAGTATTTTTCCATTCCAATATTTTTCTATTGGAGCTTCCCTTATTCCTTTTATCGAGCATAATGACGCGAATCGGGCTTTAATGAGTTCTAATATGCAACGCCAAGCAGTTCCGCTTTCTCAGTCAGAGAAATGCATTGTTGGAACTGGAGTGGAACAACAAGTGGCTCTCGATTCAGGAGTTCCCGCTATAGCCGAACACGAGGGAAGGATAATTTACACGGATACTGACAAGATTTTTTTATTGGGCAATGGGGATATTTTAAGCATTCCAT